TTTCTTATAGAATACTTAGGAATACAAAAATGGAATTGGAAATATCGACAAATTTGTGCGGAGTCCAAAGAAACGAAAAAGGTGATCAACCGTTACAATTTTTTCTATCTAATTTGAATATCAGAATAGCAGATAGAGTGCATATTCAATAGGTCAGGTCCACTTACTTTTTTGTTTTTCATTTTTTGATTTCGAAACGATTAGATTGGAATAACTGAAAATCGGAATCGGATCGGAATGGAATATTTGGTCATTCAAGAGATGACTTCTCTTATCTTAGCATTATCATTATTCAGTAGAATGAATTTTGGTTCAACTTTAGAACTACTCGAATCCATTCTACTTCCTATAATATAGTTGGTTTGGTTCCTTTTTCCTTGCAAAATAGCAACAAGTAATATAGCTATTCTACGTTCAACTATGAATACTACGACTCAGTTTTTATTAAAAAAAGAAAAAGCCCCTTATCGGATTTGAACCGATGACTTACGCCTTACCATGGCGTTACTCTACCACTGAGTTAAAAGGGCCCTTTTAGTAAATCCCTGACTGTTTCATTATGTGGATAAGATATATATATATATGCATGTAGTACATACTAAGTTATTATAGACTATAACTATATAAGTATATAAGAAAGTAGACTCATACTGACTAGTGACTTCTTCCGGAATGAGAAGGTTGATTTAACTATCGAGTCTAGGATCAAATTCTTTATTGATCTTTTTAAAATACGACTTCAATACATCAAGCCGACCCTAATTTCTTTTAGTAAATTGATACCCATCAGAAAAAATTCACTTGATACATGTACCTACCAATTCGACATAGATTCCAAGATATTTCATTTTCAAATGGGATGGAGAAGTTCGATTTGGCCACAGAAATTCTTAGATCAAAAAAAGAATTTCCGAAACTCCCTTAATCCTTCCTTCTTACTAGCTTTATCATCCCTGATTTCTTCTTGATTCATTTTCTGGTATAGATATTTCGTTTTTCTAGATTCTATACTTTCTTTTCTTTTTTTTTTTTTTATTCAAAAGTGAGTTATATAAGAAAGAAAAAAAATGAGTTTCTTTTTTTTTTCTTTTGCCTTTTCTTTTTTATTTGAAAAGAAAATGGATTTTTATATTGAATCGAGTGGAGGAAGAATTCAAGGAATGCGTAATCAAAAAGAATCATGACAGGCGGAAAGATCCTTTGGGTCGAATTCGATTCTTACAGAATATTGACAATTTCAAAAAACGGATCATACTATGATCATAGTATGATGGCGGTTGGACACGTATGCCCCCATCGTCTAGTGGTTCAGGACATCTCTCTTTCAAGGAGGCAGCGGGGATTCGACTTCCCCTGGGGGTAGGTTACTACAAAAGAAAGTTAATCGTGCATTATCAATAAGCCTAAATTTGAATTCATTCTTCCTGGGTCGATGCCCGAGCGGTTAATGGGGACGGACTGTAAATTCGTTGGCAATATGTCTACGCTGGTTCAAATCCAGCTCGGCCCAAGAATTCGCTCATAGACCGTGAGATAAAAATATTTGTCCGCCAGAAGCATCTGATATGTGGGAATAAAAGAGTCCAATTTTCTTTTCTATACCTATCTCTAGTTAAATTGTTTCCATGATTTTTTTGTTCCGAGAAATTGAATGATCTAGATTCATATCAAGAGCGGTAAGTATAAAGTCTAACGAAAAGAGAAATTTTTTTGTTTTTTATTTCTATTTTGAAATAAGGAAAGGATTACTAGTAATTAATGTAATTAGGGCCCTTCTCACTAACACTAAAGTACATAGCCATGTAGATCTCACTATATTACTTATGCCTCTGTTGCAACACGAAAATTTGGAATCGAAATGGGGTTGACTGAAATCCTAAAAAATGGATGTTGTATACCTCATTTCCATGGGATTGTAGTTCAATTGGTCAGAGCACCGCCCTGTCAAGGCGGAAGCTGCGGGTTCGAGCCCCGTCAGTCCCGACGGATCAAATAAATACACCCAAAAATCTAATTAATTCTAGTTACTCCGAAAAAACACTTTTGAGATTAAATCGCTCTCCTTTTCTTACTCCTATTTTGTGTATTCTCACTCACTAAGACTAACCAATTTCAATTCGAAAATCGATCTCATTCAAATTTGACACTGAACTTTGAATATATACTAGTACTAAATACAAGAAAAGAGGAAATGAAAAAAAGAAGGATAACGACCCCTTTTAGTGTTAATAGTGTTAGTGTTAATAATGAGGTAATGAATAATCTTTTTCCTTTGGATTCGAAAATGAAAGGTGCTAGCGAAAAGGGAATAGGGGCTAAAACGAAAGAATTTGATCGAAGATTAGATCATTTATACCGGAATTCTACTTTTTGATACTTTTTTCTTTTCTTACAATTTTTGTACAATAATACAAGAAAAAGGAAACATTAACACCTAAAAAAAGAGGAGTTTAGAACTTAAACCCTTACCCCTTTTTATTTTCTATTTTTCTATTTATTGTTATTGTTTTGTAGGATTTGTTTCCAATGGAAATGAAGGTGTACAAAAGGTCAGATGAGACTTCATCAGATAATTGTACAAGGAAAATGGTCGGTTATAGAAAGAAAAAGAAAGAAAAAAATGATGGATTCGAGCATGAATTCCATTTTGTTGAGTATGGATAAAAGATCCTTCTATGTTATACTATTCAATTCACGACGACGAATTTTTTTATAGCCCAGCTATTGTTATTCATAATATTGTATTCATGTGATTCAAGATTATCGAAATGTAATTTATCCCATTGAAATTACAGGCGAAAACTTTATCCTCTATGGGATTAAATCCCGAGTTATTACGAAGTAAAAAAACAATGAGATTATGGAAGTAAATATTCTCGCATTTATTGCTACTGCACTCTTCATTCTAGTTCCTACTGCTTTTTTACTTATCATATATGTAAAAACGGTCAGCCAAAATGATTAATCTGAATGAAACTTAACTTCTTAAGTGTTTATGAATGATTTCCGAAATCAAATAAAAAAATAAGGTAAGGCTACAATTAGTAATATTTTAGGAGATCTGATAATATGGTAGAAAGATTGATAGAGTTCTTTCTACCATACTATCTATTAGATTCGCGTTTTTGTAGTGTATAAAGTTTTACTGGCTAAAGATACAGCAGGCTTAATATGAATCAATCTAGAATATCTATATTCATATATATCTATGAAGATCTATGAAGATAGAATGTATATAGGTCCCCTATTGCTATATTTTTTTTGATTGATTTTTATGAATTCCGATCAACCCGAAATAGAAATAATAGAAATGCAACTCTTACTTTTATGATTCGAATTCCGATATTTCTATGTGAAAAAATCATAAATCTCGAAAAAAGAAATAAAGGAGTATGGGCACCTATTAATAAAATAATTTTTTTAACATTCCAAAGCAGTACTTGATTGAGCCACTACCATAAGAGATGTTCCAGGAAATTCTTTCAAATTTCGAAAGGAAGGATTAAACCCTACTAAATTGTAACACTTGAATCGGGATATGAAATGAGTCACCAATTTCTATAATACAAAAAGAAAGTAAAGTAGTGAGTACACAATATGTGACTCGTCCGGGTCAATATTTTTTTGTGTGTCGTATCGTGTTGAATAACCACTATGTTCTTTCCTCTAGAAAGTACGTATTAATAAAAGCACTACTTTCTCTTAGGGAAAGAAATAACAAATAAAAAATGGGTTTGGTCTTGTATTTCTCATTGTCTCTATATAAAAATAAGTCTTATAATAAAGTCTGATAAAAGTCCGTTCGGCGAAATAGACAATTTAGGAAAAATTTACGTGGAATAAATTGTCGATTATCTAAAGCCCCTTCCAAAATACAAACATGTAAATAATTGAAATATCTGTTGGATTGACATTTTTTTTTCGTTTTTTAATAGTTCAAAGAAACGAAAACACTTTCCAGAAAGATCTATAAAACAATTTCAAAAGTTTGATTCCTTACCTCAATTCCATTAATTAATAGTACTTCTAGAGTCCACTTCTTCCCCATACTACGAGTGAAAGAGAAAATGTAAAGACTACCATTAAAGCAGCCCAAGCAAGACTTACTATATCCATGTGAATTATGTCCCCTATCTCTATGAATATGAAGGATTTATTCCATTATTGTTCCCTAATAATAGTGAAATAGAGGGTGCATAGTCAAAAGTTGATTCTTACCCCAAACTTTTTTTTTAATGAAACAATCAAAAAAATACGCTTAGAAGACGTTTTTCTATGATTTCTAAAAAATTGGGAAAGATTAAGCACAAGCAAAATATGCAGTGATTCCCGTGGACAGGGGAATACTTACTAATAGAACATGTAGTAATAATAAGACCCATTTTTTCTTTTGTTAAGCTTCCTAATTCATAAAAAGAAAAGGAATAATAACTAGATAACCAAGATAGATAATTATCTATCACATATCTATATTTTATCACATATCCATTTTTTGTTCCTTTGCCATTTGATCTATTTTGTCTCTGTGAAAAAGATGGAGACAGTCTATTCTATTCTTGTCTTGAATTTCATAGGGATTATGAAAAAGAGGTTTTTTGTATTTAAATATAGAAAAAATTCTCCAATTAAATATTGAATTACATATTGATTGAATATCTGAGTACTCAGGTATTTTCGTAAGTTTGTAGACAAAATACCTTCTTCCTAGTATTACTAACTACTAATGAGTGAAACTGTCTTTCATTTAGAGACTCTGCCCATTCAGTAAATTTTTTATTAGTAGTGGAAGGGTTCTAAAGATTTTTTGATTCCCCGCTAATATGAAAATCTTTCTTTGAATCCTCGACACAAAAATGGATAGATCTTTCTATAACTTCCATATGCTTAGAATCAAGCACATATCAACAGGCCCTTTTCCACGCTTCTGCTCAGAAATAATTTGGTGAGTTATATTAGAAAAAGCAGAGGGATTTCGGGTCTGTTGTTGATCAGGCGACACC